AATAAGATGCCTGAAATTAAAGGACTATTTTGATAGAATAGATTATGTACATTAGTACTCTTATTATACTACATGGAATTAAACCACTCCTGGGTAATCAAAAAACCCCGTGCATCATTACACTAAAGCATAGATTTAATAAAGAGAATAAAGGAAGGTAAGCTAAATAAAGCTACCAGGTTCATACCCTGTTTATAGAGAAAAACTCTCTTTCCTAATCAAAAAAAGAATATGATTCTTCTTATTTACATTAATTATCAGAACCAGAATTACCCTATCAGCTAATAATTGAATTAGTATATGAATAGGGTTAGAATTAAATATAATATCATTTATTCCCATTATTCTAAGTAAAAACAACAAATCAAGAGCAGAAGCAAGAATAATTTATTTTCTAGTACAAAGTATTAGAAGAATAATATTAATATTTATAGTTTTAATAAAAATAATTAAATATATAATACCTGACAACATTAACAATTTTATTGTTATTTTTAGTCTCCTAATAAAATTAGGAGCAGCCCCCTTCCACATATGAATACCTGAAATATTATCAAAAATTAACTGATTTAAAAGAATAATTTTATTATCCTGACAAAAACTAGCCCCCTTGATAATAATTAGAAATATTAATATTAATAATAGAGTTATTAATATTTCAATTATATTATCTGTAGTAATTGGAAGATTAGGGGGAATTAATCAAATATCCCTGCGTAAAATAATAGCATACTCATCAATTAATCACCTAGGATGAATACTAGCTATTAATAAAAACATTCACTTATGAATAATTTATTTTACAGTATACAGAATCATAATTATAATTATATGTCAGACATTTAATAAAATAAAAATCTATTTTATTAATCAAATATCCAGATTAAACATAAACAATACTATAAAAATTATATTATTTATTATAATAATAAGAATAGGGGGAATACCTCCATTTATTGGATTTTTACCTAAATGAATTGTAATCCAAAGAATAATAAACAGAGAAGAAATATTTTTAATTATAATAATAATTATATTTAGATTAATCCCCCTCATATTTTATATCCGAGTCATAACAAATATATTTATACTGCAAAATTCAACAATTAAATGATTTCAAAATTGTAATATAAAAATAAATATATTTATCATTATAAGAATAAATATAAGATTGCCTATAATTATAATTATAGATGTTTTATAATTACTTAAAGCTTTAAGTTAATAAAACTATTAACCTTCAAAGTTAAATTTATATAATTTTATATAAGCTTTAGGTTTTACCTACTTTAGAATTGCAGTCTAATATCATATAATTGACTATAAAGCTAAATAGCAGGGGGCACAAAGCCATAAATAAATTTACAATTTATCACCTATTAATTCAGTCACCCTGCTTTTTATAAATTGAATAAATGATTATATTCAACAAACCACAAGGATATTGGAACACTATACTTTATATTTGGAATATGAGCAGGAATAGTAGGATCAGCTATAAGATTAATTATTCGTATTGAATTAGGACAACCTGGAAGATTCATTGGAGATGACCAAATTTATAATGTTGTAGTAACAGCCCACGCCTTTATCATAATTTTCTTCATAGTAATACCAATTATAATTGGAGGATTCGGAAACTGACTAGTACCATTAATAATTGGAGCCCCTGACATGGCATTTCCTCGTATAAATAATATAAGCTTTTGATTATTACCACCTTCATTAACATTATTAATAATAAGAAGACTAGCAGAAGCCGGAGCAGGAACTGGTTGAACAGTATATCCCCCTCTCTCCAGAAACTTATCCCATAGAGGAGCGTCTGTAGATTTAGCAATCTTTTCATTGCATCTAGCTGGAGTATCCTCAATCTTAGGAGCAGTAAATTTCATTTCAACCATTATTAATATACGACCTGCTGGTATAATCCCAGAACGAATTCCACTATTTGTATGATCCGTTGGAATTACAGCATTATTATTACTATTATCATTACCAGTACTAGCTGGAGCCATTACTATATTATTAACTGATCGAAATTTCAATACTTCATTCTTCGACCCATCAGGGGGAGGAGACCCTATTTTATATCAACACCTATTTTGATTTTTTGGCCACCCCGAAGTATACATTCTTATTTTACCAGGATTCGGACTAATCTCACACATTGTAAGACAAGAAAGAGGAAAAAATGAAACATTTGGAAATATTGGAATAATTTATGCAATATTAGCTATTGGAATTTTAGGATTCATCGTTTGAGCTCACCACATATTTACAGTAGGAATAGATGTAGACACCCGAGCATATTTTACTTCAGCAACAATAATTATTGCTGTACCAACAGGTATTAAAATTTTTAGATGATTAGCTACTCTACATGGGGTAAAAATAAATTATTCCCCATCAATACTATGAGCATTAGGATTCATCTTCTTATTTACTATTGGGGGTCTAACAGGAGTAATTCTAGCAAATTCATCAATTGATATTATCTTACATGATACTTATTATGTAGTAGCACACTTCCATTATGTATTATCAATGGGAGCTGTATTCGCAATTATAGGAAGATTCATTCAATGATTCCCACTATTTACTGGATTAACTATAAATCCTAAATGATTAAAAATCCAATTCTTTACTATATTCTTAGGAGTAAACATTACATTCTTCCCTCAGCATTTCCTAGGGCTGAGAGGAATACCTCGACGTTATTCAGATTATCCTGATAGATATACAGGATGAAATATTATTTCATCTATTGGAAGTATCATATCAATAATCAGAATCATTATATTTATTATAATTCTATGAGAAAGAATCATTTCTAAACGAACACTAATTTTTAACGAAAATATAACATCAAGAATTGAATGACTACAAAAATCACCACCAGCAGAACACTCCTATAACGAAATTCCTATTATAACATCAATATTCTAATATGGCAGAATAGTGCAATGAATTTAAGATTCATATATAAAGATAAATCTTTTATTAGAAATAGCAACATGAGGAAACATTATAATTCAAGACGCAAATTCTTCCCTTATAGAACAATTAACATTTTTCCATGACCACACAATTATAATTCTATCAATAATTACAGTCATAGTAGCATACATTATATTAACTCTAACAAGAAATAAATTAATTAACCGTTATTTATTAGAAGGACAAACAATTGAATTAATTTGAACCATGCTACCAGCCATTACATTAATCTTTATTGCATTACCATCCCTACGACTATTATACATAATCGATGAAATCAATAACCCATCAATTACCTTAAAGGTAATCGGACATCAATGATACTGAAGATATGAATATTCAGATTTTAGAAATACTGAATTTGACTCATATATAAAACCATCAAATGAATTAAGAGCAGAAAATATCCGCCTACTAGATGTAGATAATCGAACAGTATTACCTATAAATACACAAACCCGAGTCCTAGTAACCGCAGCTGATGTATTACACTCATGAGCAGTGCCTGCACTGGGTATTAAAATTGACGCTGTACCTGGTCGATTAAATCAAGGAAGTATAAATATTAATCGACCGGGAATTATATATGGACAATGTTCTGAAATCTGTGGTGCTAATCATAGATTTATACCTATTGTAATTGAAAGAACAACAACAGAAAATTTCCTAAACTGAATTAAATCAATATCATTAAGTGGCTGAAAATTAAGCATTGGTCTCTTAAACCAAATTATAGTAATTCAAAACTACTCTTAATGGAAATTACTCATTCAAAAGATTTAGTTTAAATAAAACATTAATTTGTCAAATTAAAAACACTTAATTTAAAGTAATCTTTATTGCCTCAGATATCACCCCTATGATGAGAACTCCTATTTATAATTTTCTTCATATCGTATATTATAGTAAATACATTAATTTACTTCTCAACTACAAAAAGTATCTCAAAAAGTATCCACAAAAGAAGTAATAAGCCTCAAGTTAAATGAACATGATAACAAATTTATTCTCAACATTTGATCCAGCAACATCAATTAATTATTCAATAAATTGAATAAGAACTTTCTTAATCTTTTTAATTATACCTTTCTGCTACTGAACCCTACCCAATCGAGCAATAATTGTATTATCTAATATAATAAAAAAACTTCATGAAGAATTCAAAATGTTATTAGGAGAAAAATCAGAAGGAATAACATTAATAACTATTTCACTATTTATATTTATTTTAATTAATAATTTCATAGGATTAATACCTTACATTTTTACTAGATCTAGACATCTTGTATTTTCTTTAACTTTAGCATTACCTCTATGATTAAGAATAATAATTTATGGGTGAACACAAAACACCAATTCTATATTTGCACACTTAGTTCCTAATGGCACCCCTAGAGCTCTTATACCTTTCATAGTATTAATCGAAACCATTAGAAATATTATTCGACCAGGAAGACTAGCAGTACGATTAACAGCCAACATAATTGCAGGCCACTTATTAATAAGACTATTAGGAAATAAATCTATAAATATTAGAAATAGTATATTAGGACTTATTGTAGCTGTACAAATTATATTAATAATATTTGAAGCAGCCGTAGCTATTATCCAAGCATACGTATTTTCAGTCCTTACAACACTTTATTCTAGAGAAGTTATTCACTAAATATGAAAATACATAAAAATCATCCATACCATCTAGTAGATTATAGACCATGACCTTTAACAGGGTCTATTGGAGCCATAACAGTTACCTCAGGAATAGTATTATGATTCCATAAAAATGAAATATACCTATTTTATTTAGGACTAGCTATTTTACTTTTAACTATAATTCAATGATGGCGGGACATTATTCGAGAAGCCACATTTCAGGGTCACCACACTATTAAAGTTACAAGAGGGCTTAAAATTGGGATAATTTTATTTATCATCTCCGAAATCTTCTTCTTTATCTCATTCTTCTGAAGATTTTTCCATAGAAGATTAGCACCAGCAGTAGAAATTGGGATAACATGACCTCCTAGGGGTATTATAGTATTCAATCCTATAGAGATTCCACTATTAAATACTATAATTCTCCTATGCTCCGGAATAACAGTGACATGGGCTCACCACAGATTAATAAATAATAATCACTTAGAAACAACTAAAAGTTTAATCATAACTGTAATATTAGGTATATATTTTACAATTCTACAGGCATACGAATATATAGAAGCAAGATTTTGTATTAGAGACTCTATTTATGGATCCTGCTTCTATATAGCAACAGGGTTTCATGGACTCCACGTAATCATTGGTACTATCTTCCTAATAGTGTGTCTTATACGACATATAAAATGCCACTTTTCTATAAATCACCATTTTGGATTTGAAGCAGCCGCTTGATATTGACATTTCGTAGATGTAGTATGATTATTCCTTTATATTTCAATTTACTGATGAGGTAGATAATTATAAATCTTTTTAGTATAAAAATTATATTTGACTTCCAATCAAAAGATCTTATCCTAAGAAAAGATAATATTTATATTAATATGTAATATTATGATAGCAATTATAATTGCAATAACAATAATAATTATATGTTCCTTAATTTCAAAAGTATCAAAAAAAGATCGAGAAAAAATATCTCCCTTTGAATGTGGCTTTGATCCTAAAAGATCTGCACGAACTCCTTTTTCAATCCAATTCTTTCTAATCGCAGTATTATTCTTAATCTTTGACATTGAAATCGCCATTATATTACCCATTATTTTAACTATAAAATGAAGAGTAACCAAAACATGAACATTTACAATTATTTCATTTATCATTATCCTAGTAATAGGGCTTTACCATGAATGAAATAATGGAGTACTTGAATGAGCCAAATGGGGTTGTAGTTTAATTATAAACATTTAATTTGCAATTAAAAAATACTATAATAGTCATCCTCAAATAGATAATGAAGTAAAAAAATTACAATTAGTTTCGACCTAATATTAGGATATATTTTCCCTTATCTGAAATTTAATTGAAGCCAAAATTTGAGGCCTTTCATTGTTAATGAAAAAATTGATATAAATTATCCAATTAAAAGAGAATGAAGAAATCTAAAAGAAGCTGCTAACTATCTTTTAAAGCGGTTCAAATCCGTTTTTCTCTTTTAATTTATATAGTTTAAGTCAAAACCCCTTATTTTCAATAAGGAAACAAGAATTTATTTCTTTATAAATACTTAGAAGGATGACCCTATAGTAACTTCTTCAGAGTTAAGCTTTAAAATTTAAGCTATCTAAGTTAAATTATAAATAAGAATAATAAAATTACAATAAAACTAATCATATAAATTTTAATATTATTAAATTGACATAATTGATATAAAGAACTAAAATAACGAATTAATATAGGCATAGACCCTGAAATTATGTACTCACCCCATCTATGATCTATAAATGTAGAAGACATTTTAGAATACAATAAACCATTATTATAAATCATACAGGTTCTGAAATAAGGTATAAATCATATAGAACCAAAAAATTCAACTATAAAATTTTTAGATAATCCAAAGATAGTATCATAAACCGTCAATAAAGATAATCTATAACCAATTCAAGCACCTATTAAAATAATAAATAAAGGCATTAATTTCAAATAAAGAGGAAGAAAAGTATATGAAATATAAGGAAAAATTAATCAAGACAACAAACTACCTCTAAAAATAGATAAAAAAGTTAAAGGGATTAAAGATATTATTATAACAAGGTCTTCATGATAATTTAATGATATACTTAACCCCATATTACCTCTAAAACAGTAATAAATCAAACGTAATCTATAAGTCACAGTTAATCCAATAGATAAATAAAAAATGATAAAAATATAAAGATTAAAATATCTAAATCCTATTTGATCTAAAACTAAATCCTTTCTATAAAACCCTGATAAAAACGGGAAACCACATAAAGAAAGATTAGAAATACAAAAGCAAGAACAAGTAAAAGGAATACTATTAATCAAACCCCCTATATGACGAATATCCTGAGAATCATTTATACAATGAATAATTAAACCCGCACAAAGAAATATCAATGCCTTAAAAAAAGCATGAGTTAATATGTGAAAATAAGAAAAAGATCTATAACCCATAAAAAGGACTCTTATCATTAAACCTAATTGACTTAAAGTAGAAAGAGCAATAATCTTCTTCAAATCAAACTCAAAATTAGCAGCCAATCCAGACATAAATATTGTTAAACAAGAAATTAACAAAAATCAACCTAAATTATAAAAATTTAGTAATTCTCTAAAACGAATTATTAAATAAACCCCTGCTGTAACTAAAGTAGAAGAATGAACCAGAGCAGATACAGGAGTAGGAGCTGCTATAGCAGCAGGTAATCATGAAGAAAAAGGAATCTGAGCTCTCTTAGTAAAAGATGCCAAGACTAATAAGTATAATAATCATATAGATACCTTATAATCAAAAAATCTTATATAATAAATATAATTTCAATCCCCCATATTAATTAATCAAGCAATACTAATTAAAATAGCAACATCACCAATACGATTGCTTAAAATTGTTAATATACCCGCACTGTAAGATTTATAATTTTGATAATAGATTACTAAACAATAAGAAACCAACCCCAATCCATCTCAACCTAATAAAATACTAATTAAATTAGGTCTAATAATTAATAATAATATAGAAACAACAAACAATAAAACAATAAATAAAAATCGAACCATAAAAGGATCCCCATCTATATATGAAGATCTGTATAAAACTACTATAGAAGAAATTAATAAAACCCCAGACATAAATAATAATGATATCCAGTCCAAATAAATAGATATTGATAAACTACACGAATTCAGTGTAATAACCTCTCAATCCATTAAAACAGAATAAAGATCATATAAAAAAATAAGACCAAAAATTATAAATACAACACCAAAAAATAATAGAATTATAGATCAAAACTTATATAAATTAATGGATTTAGAGAATATAATTCACCTATAATGCCACAAATTATTATTCTTAATTAAACTATCTAAATCCTTTAAGTAAATAAAGCAAATAAATCAAACTTTAAAACCATAAAATTTAAAGGGATAAAATGAAAGATAATTAATATATATTCACGTATATTAACTGATTTAAAAAGAAGAGAACCGCTATAAGAATAACCATGTTGAGTTATAGAAAATAAATAAATTCTATAACAGCATCTCATAAAAGATATAATACCTAAAAATATGAAAGTTATATAATCTCAAGATATAACAGAATTAATTAGATAAATTTCACCTAAAAGATTTAAAGAAGGAGGAGAAGATATATTATTAGCACATAAAAGAAACCAAAATATCGATAATCCTGGTATAGAAGCTAAATAACCCTTATTAATAAATAAACTACGACTATGGCTTCGTTCATAAATAATATTAGCTAAACAAAAAAGAGCAGAAGAACAAAAACCATGACCAATTATTATAACTAATGAACCAATAAATCCATAATTATTATATCTTATAATACCACAAATCACTAAAGATATATGAGCAACTGAAGAATAAGCGATAATAGATTTAATATCAACCTGAAATATACACAAAAATCTAACAAGTAAAGAACCTCACAATCTTAAACAGATCCAGAAATAATTATAAAACATAGAATAATCCCCTAAAAATATATAAACACGAATCAAACCATAACCTCCCATCTTCAATAAAATAGCAGCCAAAATTATAGAACCAGAAATAGGGGCCTCCACATGAGCCTTAGGCAATCAAAAGTGAAAAAAAGGAACAGGCATCTTAAATAAAAACGCCAAAATTATAGATAAATAAAAATAAAAGTTAAAGGTCTCAAATGAAATAAACCAAAAATCAAGAGAACCAACCACTAAATTAATATAAAAAATACCCAATAATAAAGGTAAAGATGCAAAAAGAGTATAAAATAATAAATAATAACCAGCCATAATACGCTCAGGCTGATAACCCCACCCAAAAATCAAAAAAAGGGTGGGAATTAAAGATAATTCAAATGAAATATAAAATAATATTATATTTAATGATGAAAAAGTTATAATTAAAGATACCATTATTAATAATATAACTAAAAGGAACATAGATAAAAAATTTTTATCTAAATAAATTTTAAAACTCTCTATTATTATTAAAAAAATAATTAAATAAGATAATCTAATTAAATTATAAGATAAAATATCTAATCCTAAAAGACTATTAACAGGTGTAATAAAATTATAATTTATTATTAAAAAAATAAATATAAATCCTATAAATATATATATATATATTCTTACTCAATAAAAATTTAATAAAGGGATCATAAACAGTAATATTAATAAGTATTTTATCATGTTAAAACAGATATACTTGACAAATAATCATTACCTTGATTACGAACCAAGCTAACTAAAATAGATAAACCTAAGGCACCTTCACAAACTGTGAATACTAAAAAAAATAAAGAAAAATACAACTCATATCCGTAATTAATTATTATTAAAAATAAAAGAAAAAATACTCATAAAACTATAAACTCCAATCTTAATAAAGAAAGTAAAAGATGCTTACGAGTAGAACAAAAAACAATAATTCCACTCAATATATTAAATAATAACAAGTATTCTAATAAAATTAGTTTTAATAGTTTAATATCTAAAACAATGATTTTGTAAATCATAGATAGGAATGTACCTTTAAAACTTCAGTAAAAAGCTATATAACTTATCATTAATCTCCAAAATTAATATTTTAATTAAACTATTTACTGGTTGAGTTTAATGATGTCAATAATAGTAATACTATCATTTATTTTATTATTCCTCTATCATCCTTTAAGCATGGGATTGATTTTAATTATACAAACAATAATTGTATCAACAATTATAGGGTATATATTAACATCATTCTTATTTTCATATATTGTAATGATTATTATATTAAGAGGAGCCTTAGTACTTTTCATTTATATAGCAAGTGTCGCTTCAAATGAAAAATTTCAAGCTTCTATTAAGATAATAATGTCAAGACTTATAATTTTATCCTTTATTTACTTAATAATAAATTCCACCCTTATATTAAAAGAAACAACTATAAACAATGAAATTATTGCCTTAACTAAAATTTTTAATATAATTACATCCAAATTAACCTTAATTATAATTATTTACTTATTTATAACTATAATTGTTGTATCAAATGTTGCAAAAACCAATCAAGGACCACTACGAATAAATAAAAATTAAACAATTTATGAATAAACCTATACGAAAAACACACCCATTATTTAAAATTATCAATGGTTCATTAATTGATTTACCATCTCCTTCATCAATTTCCCTATGATGAAACTTTGGTTCACTTTTAGGGATGTGCCTAATAATTCAGATCATCAGAGGATTATTTTTAGCAATACATTATACAGCCAATATTGAACTAGCTTTTAGAAGAGTAATTCACATTTGCCGTGATGTTAATAATGGATGATTAATACGATATACCCACGCAAATGGGGCATCATTATTTTTTATTTGCCTTTATTTACACATTGGGCGAGGATTATATTATGGATCATATAAATTATACATAACCTGATCTATTGGAGTTATATTATTACTTATAATTATAGGAACAGCCTTTTTAGGCTATGTTTTGCCCTGAGGGCAAATATCTTTATGAGGGGCAACAGTAATTACTAATTTATTATCTGCTGTTCCATATCTCGGGAAAACACTAGTAATATGACTATGAGGAGGATTTTCTGTAGATAATGCCACATTAACTCGATTCTTCACATTACACTTCTTAATACCCTTCATTATCGCAGCCATAGTAATTATCCACTTATTATTTCTTCACCAAACAGGTAGAAACAATCCATTAGGGCTAAATTCTAATTATGACAAGTCACCATTTCACCCATACTTCTCAATTAAAGACTTAATAGGAATAATAATTACACTATTTCTATTTTCATTGCTAATTCTATTAGAGCCTCGAACACTAGGAGACCCTGAAAATTTCATCCCAGCAAATCCACTAGTTACCCCTGTACACATTCAACCAGAATGATACTTTTTATTTGCTTATGCAATTTTACGATCAATTCCTAATAAACTAGGTGGAGTTTTAGCAATATTAATATCAATTTTAATTATTATGTTACCTATATTTATTAATAAAAGAAAATTCCAAGGAAATGCATTCTACCCATTGAGAAAAAGTTTATTCTGAATAATAGTTACAATCATTATTCTATTAACATGAATCGGAGCTCGACCCGCAGAAGAGCCTTATATCTTTACAGGCCAAGTATTAACTATTATATATTTCTCATATTTCATTATCAATCCAATAACAATAAATATATGAGATAAAATATTAGACTAATAGTCAATAAGTTTTAGATAAACATGTACTTTGAAAGTATAATATGAAAGTTAAATTCTTTCATTGACTTTATACTTAAATTAGTGAATATTAAACCCTAACAATAAAATAAATAAAGCAATAAACCCAAATATAATATAAAGTAATTTAAAGATAAAGGCAAGAATAGCTTTCAAGTTAGATATATTAACTTGTCATATCGGAATCGAGGTAATACTCCTCGGACTCAAATAAATCAAAAAACAACAACTACAATTTTAATATAAAATAACATAGATCATAAATCACAACCTAAGAATATAATTCTAGTCATTATACTTATAAAAATAATATTTATATATTCAGCTAAAAAAATAAAAGCAAAACCCCCTCTTCTATACTCAACATTAAACCCTCTAACCAACTCTCTCTCACCTTCAGCAAAATCAAAAGGAGCTCGATTAGTTTCTGCCAAACATGAAGATAATCAACAAAAAAATAATGGGAGACAGATAAATATAAATCAAATATTTTGCTGATAATATATAAAATCTATTAAATTATAACTAAAAATAAAAATAACCACACATAATATAATTATAATTATTCTAACCTCATAAGAAATAACCTGAGCAACTGACCGTAATCTACCCAAAAGAGCATAATTAGAATTAGAAGACCAGCCAGATAATATGACCCCATAAACCCCTATACCAGTACAAACCATAAAAAATAAAATACCATAATTAAAATTAAAAACATTAAATATCAAAGGAAATAAAGATCATAAAAGAAAAGACAAAAGCAATAAAAATACAGGAGATATATAATAAATAATAAAATTAGACTTATAAGGGAACGTCTGTTCCTTAAAAAATAACTTTAACCCATCAGAAAAAGGCTGTAAAAGACCTATAAACCCTAAAATATTAGGACCTTTACGAAGTTGAATGTAACCTAAAACCTTACGCTCTAACAAAGTCACAAAAGAAACACAAACCAAAACACAAATAATAATTAATAAATAAATAATTAAAAACAATACTATTTGTAACTGAAGTTACATTAATAAATTCTAAATTTACTGCACTAATCTGCCAAAATAGTTAAAAGAATTCAGAAGTAACAAACTATTTGATGTAAATGGTCCTTTCGTACTAATTTACATTTAAATATAAGAAGATAGAAACCGACCTGGCTTACGCCGGTCTGAACTCAGATCATGTAAAAATTTAAAGGTCGAACAGACCTAGAAATTAAGCTTCTGCACTTAAATCTTATTTTAATCCAACATCGAGGTCGCAAACTCTTTCATCAATAAGAACTCTCAGAAAAAATAACGCTGTTATCCCTAAGGTAATTTAATCTAAATATCCAAAACAAGGGATCATTCATATACTAATAAGTAAAAAATAAATTATGAGAGTTAATTTAATCTCACTGTCACCCCAACAAAACTTAATTAAATTATTAAACAAGTATAATCCAAATTGATCAATAATCTAATTAAGTTAAATTCTATAGGGTCTTCTCGTCCCACTTAAAAATTTAAGCTTTTTAACTAAAATATTAAATTCAATTTTTAATATAAAGAAAGTAATTCCTTCATCCGACCATTCATACAAGCCTCCAATTAAAAGACAAATGATTATGCTACCTTTGCACAGTTAGAATACTGCGGATATTTAATTAAATCATTGAGCAGGCCAGACTTAATATTAAAATCATCAAGACATGTTTTTGTTAAACAGGTGAAGAATAAATTTGCCGAGTTACTATATATTAATAAACAAAATACCAAATTTACTAATTTTATCATAATACCTAATAAAAAAATATTAAATAATAATCCTTAATAATAATCTAAATACATAATAAATTAAACATAAATGTTATGTAATTATAACAAAATATAATTGATGAAAATTTCTAATTCTACAAAATAAATTTAAATTTTAAAATAATTATAGAATAATTAATGAGCTTATCCCCACTAACTTTAAGTTATTTATGATTAATTTAAATATAATTATAAAATAATAAATAAATAACTCTGAATTAAATTCAATTATTAAAGAACCAGATATATTAAAGATGAATAGAATATTACATCTATATTTAATTTATTAATAATTTTGAAACATTAAACTACAAATAATAAATATAGATCCTTTAATTTCGGGAACTTTATAGGTAAATAAATTAATTTAATAAACCCTGATACAAAAGGTACAAAAAATTAATTCTACTTGTAAATTATTAAAATTCTACCTTTACAGTAAAATAAACTATAAATAATATTTATTAATTCCTTAAACAATACTAAAAATAAAGTTATTTCTAACAAATAAATTATAAATAAATAAATTATTAAAATTCCAATAAATATCAAATTAACTTGAATTGCACAAGTAAGTTTTTAATGTAAATAAAAACTAATCCTAGATTATAATTTGTATAATTCCAGCTTCACCTTCCGGTAAAACTACTTTGTTACGACTTATCTCATCTTATAATGAGAGCGACGGGCGATGTGTACTTAATCAAGAACATATATCATAAATAAAATATAATACTTATTACAATTAAATCCAATTTCATAAAATAAAATACATATTTTAAATCCAATAATACAATTAAATGTAACCCATTTCACACCTCAAAAAGCTGCACCTTGACCTGACATAATTTTCTAAAAAATTAAAGAGAATTTCCTTCTAGAACACTCATCAGACAGAGATATACAAACAAATTATTAAGGTAAAATTTATCGTGGATTATCAATTATAGAACAGGTTCCTCTAAAATGATTAAAATTACCGTCAAACTCTTTCAATTTAAAGATCAAAGCTTATAGTACTAAGAATTTAAATTTACACTTAAAATAATAGGGTATCTAATCCTAGTTTAAAATATAAGTTTCTTATAATCTAAAATTACCCAACCATAAAAATACATTTTAAATTTCACCTAAAAAATGTAAAATTAAAGCCAACAAAAATAATAAATAAAATTCTAATAAAGATCACTATAACTAGATTGTGTAACCGCAGCTGCTGGCACAACCTTTGCTAGTTATATAATATAATAATTAACTATATCCTAATTTACTAGATATATAAAATTATAAACTGCGCATAAAAACTTATTGATCACTATTTAAGTAATCATAATTACTCACTTAAATTTACATATTAAAATTTATCATAATAATGAGCTAATAAAAACTAGAGTCAAATTTAGAATGATAATTATAAAATACAAATATGGCACAGTATGGAATTTCCCCCTCGCAAGCTCGGTATAACCCCGGTCCATAGTTCCTCTGGACTAAACATGATACTATACTATATATATGTTGCATATGTAACTTCGGTTCCATATGTTAAATACTAACTATTATACTATTCCTAGCTCACATTTTAGGTTCGCTACAAATCTATAACAGTTATATCTATTTATTAGATATAATTTATATTATGTATCTATGACTTATGTATATTCTAACCCTGGTAGTGGCATCTCTACTTAACTCCAATAGATCAAATAGTTACATATAGTGTTTTCCCCCAGAACAGACGGCCTCCGGCCCCCCCTATATACTACAGTAATTATAAATATCCCCCGACATATATAATTTCTATTTCATAAGAAAGAATCTTATATCTTAAAAATAAATTATATGGCACAATAATTTTTACAACCCCCTTAATCTTATCTAACAGCTGTTACTCACACGATATTATGTGAATATACGCAAGATATTATGAATATCAGATAATGTTGTTAACATGATATTATGTGAATATACACAAGATATTATGAATATCAGATAATGTTGTTCACATGATATTATGTGAATATACGCAAGATATTATGAATATCAGATAATGTTGTTCACATGATATTATGTGAATATACACAAGATATTATGAATATCAGATAAAGTTATTAACATGATGAATAATA